GGGTCGCGAACAGTGATTCGATTGATGATGAAGAAAGAGAATTCTTGGTTCAGTTCTCCACCTTAACGACAGAAAAAGGGATTGATCAAATTCTATTGAGTCTGACTCATAGTGATCATTTATCAAAGAATGACTCTGGTTATCAAATGATTGAACAACCGGGATCAATTTCCTTACGATACTTAGTTGACATTCATCAAAAGGATCTAATGAATTATGAGTTCAATAGATCCTGTTTAGCAGAAAGACGGATATTCCTTGCTCATTATCAGACAATCACTTATTCACAAACCTCGTGTGGGGCTAATAGTTTTCATTCCCCATCTCCTCATGGAAAACCCTTTTCGCTCCGCTTAGCCCTATCCCCTTCTAGAGGTATTTTAGTGATAGGTTCTATAGGAACTGGACGATCCTGTTTGGTCAAATACCTAGCGACAAACTCCTATGTTCCTTTCATTACGGTATTTCCGAACAAGTTCCTGGACGACAAGCTTAAAGGTTATCTTATTGATGATATCGATATTGATGATAGTGACGATATTGATGATAGTGACGATATTGATGATAGTGATGGTATTGATGATAGTGATGATGACCTTGATATTGATATGGAGCTGCTAACTATGACGAATGTGCTAACTATGTATATGACGCCGAAAATAGACCGATTTGAGATCACCCTTCAATTCGAATTAGCAAAAGCAATGTCTCCTTGCATAATATGGATTCCAAACATTCATGATCTGCATGTGAATGAGTCGAATTACTTATCCCTCGATCTATTAGAGAACTATCTCTCCAGTGAAAGATGTTCCACTGGAAAGATTCTTGTTATTGCTTCGACTCATATTCCCCAAAAAGTGGATCCCGCTCTAATAGCTCCGAATAAATTAAATACATGCATTAAGATACGAAGGCTTCTTCTTCCACAACAACGAAAGCACTTTTTCATTCTTTCATATACTAGGGGATTTCACTTGGAAAAGAAGATGTTCCATACTACTGGATTCGGGTCCATAACCATGGGTTCCAATGCACGAGATCTTGTAGCACTTATCAATGAGGCCCTATCAATTAGTATTACACAGAAGAAATCCATTATAGAAACTAATACAATTAGATCAGCTCTTCATAGAAAAACTTGGCATTTTCGATCCCAGATAAGATCAGTTCAGGATCATGGGATCCTTTTCTATCAGATAGGAAGGGCTGTTGCACAAAATGTACTTCTAAGTAATTGCCCCATAGATCCTATATCTATCTATATGAAGAAGAAATCATGTAAGGGAGGGGATTCTTATTTGTACAAATGGTACTTCGAACTTGGAACGAGCATGAAGAAATTAACGATACTTCTTTATCTTTTGAGTTGTTCTGCCGGATCGGTCGCTCAAGATCTTTGGTCTTCATCCAGACCCGATGAAAAAAATTGGATCACTTCTTATGGATTCGTTGAGAATGATTCTGATCTAGTTCATGGCCTATTACTATTATTACTATTAGAAGTAGAAGTAGAAGGCGCTCTGGCTCTGGCGGGATCCTCACGGACAGAAAAAGATTGCAGTCAGTTTGATAATAATCGAGTGACATTGCTTCTTCGTTCCGAACCAAGGAATCAGTTAGATATGATGCAAAATGGATCTTGTTCTATCGTTGATCAGAGATTTCTATATGAAAAATACGAATCGGAGTTTGAAGAAGGGGCCCTCGATCCGCAACAGATAGAGGAGGATTTATTCAATCACATAGTTTGGGCTCCTAGAATATGGCGCCCTTATGGCAATCTATTTGATTGTATCGAAAGGCCCACTGAATTGGGATTTCCCTATTGGGCTGGGTCATTTCGGGGCAAACGGATCATTTATCATAAAGAGGATGAGCTTCAAGAGAATGATTCGGAGTTCTTGCAGAGTGGAACCATGCAGTACCAGACACGAGATAGATCTTCCAAAGAACAAGGCTTTTTTCGAACAAGCCAATTCATTTGGGACCCTGCGGATCCATTCCTTTCCCTATTCAAAGATCAGCCCTTTGTCTCTGTGTTTTCACGTCGAGAATTCTTTGCAGATGAGGAGATGTCAAAGGGGCTTATTGCTTCCCAAACAAATCCTCCTACATCTATATATAAACGCTGGTTCATAAAGAATACGCAAGAAAAGCACTTCGAATTGTTGATTCATCGCCAGAGATGGTTTAGAACCAATAGTTCATTATCTAATGGATCTTTCCGTTCTAATACTCTATCCGAGAGTTATCAGTATTTATCAAATCTGTTCCTATCTAACGGAACACTATTGGATCAAATGACAAAGACATTGTTGAGAAAGAGATGGCTTTTCCCGGATGAAATGAAACATTTGATTCATGTAACAGGAGAAAGATTCCCCATTCCTTAGCCGTAGAAACAGATTTCGGATCTAATCAATATTGATTAGATCCGAAATCTGTTATGGAATTGCTCATTCAATGAGCATTCTCATCTCAATATTATGCCTTGAAG